ATTAAATTTAAATAAAATTGTAACTGATGCTAATGGTCAAAAAATTAATAGAAAATCGATTAGAATAAAAGAAATCAATAAAAAAGTCCCCCGATGGTCATACAAATTAATCACCGATTTAGAACAACAATCAAGAAAATATAAAGAAGACATACCAATAGGTCATCAAATTCGTTCAAGAAGGGGCAAGCGTGTAGTCATTTTGACTGCTACAAAAGGTACTCCTAAGACTACGAATAGTAAAATGTCCGATATAAAAACCGACGTGACTTTAATGCGCTATTCACAACAATCAGACTTTCGGCGCGGTATAATCAAAGGTTCTATGCGGGCTCAAAGGCGTAAAGTGGTTATTTTCGAATTATTTCAAGCAAATGCGAAGTCCCCCCTTTTTTTGGAGAGACGACAAAAATCCCCTCCCTTTTATTTTAATATTTCCGGGTTGATTAAACTAATTTTTAAAAATGGGTTGGATAAAGGGGAAGCATTCAAAACTGGAGAGTATACAAAAGAACAAACAAAAAGAGAAGAAAAACAAGAAACCAACAAAAGAAAGGAAAAAGCACGAATAAAAATCGCAGAGGATTGGAATCGTATTCCATTTGCGCAAGGAATAAGAGGTTGCGTGTTAATAACTCAATCTATTTTTAGAAAATATATTCTATTACCTTCATTGATAATTGCCAAAAATGTTGGACGTATATTCCTATTGCAACGTCCTGAATGGGCTGAGGATTTCCAAGAATGGAATAAAGAGATCTATATTAAATGCACCTATAATGGTATTCCATTATCCGAAACCGAATTTCCAAAAAATTGGTTGACAGAAGGTATTCAAATAAAAATCGTATTTCCTTTCTGTCTTAAACCTTGGCACAAATCGAAACTACAATCCTCTCAGAAAGATCTAATGAAAAAGACAAAAGAAAAAGGTGATTCTTGTTTTTTAACAGTTTGGGGAATGGAAACGGAACTCCCCTTTTGTTCACCCCGAAAAAAACCTTCCTTTTTTAAACCCATTTTAAAGGAATTCGCAAAAAAAATTGGAAAATTTAAAAAGAAGTATTTTGGAGTTCTAAAAGTTTTCAAAGTAAAAACAAAATTACTTCGAAAAGTTTCAAAAGAAACCAAAAAATGGGTTATCCAAAGTGTTTTTTTTAGAAAAAGAATAATAAAAGAACTTTCAAAAGTAAATCCAATTCTATTATTCAGATTAAGAGAAGTCGGAGTCGATAAATCAAGCGAAATTAAAGAAGAAAAAGATTCCATAATAAACAATCAAACGATTCACGAATCATTTAGTCAAATTCAAATTGCATCTCCGGGTTGGACAAACTCTTCGTTGACAGAAAAAAAAATGAAGGATCTGGCTGATAGAACAAGTACAATTCGAACTCAAATAGAAAGAATCACAAAAGAGAAAAAAAAAGTAACTCCAAGAATAAATAATCTTAGTCCTACAAGTTATAATGCTAAAAAATTAGAAAAACAGCAAATGGTTAAAATGTTAAAAAGAAGAAATGCTCGATTAATCTGTAAATTATCCCCTTTTGTAAAATTTTTCATTGAAAAAATATACACGGGTATATTTTTATATATCATTAATATTGCCAGAATAAATACAAAACTTTTTCTTAAATTAACAAAAAAAATTATTGATAAATCCATTTACAATAATGAAAGAAAACAAGAAAGAATTAATAAAAAAAAGAAAACTAAAATTCCGTCTATTTCGAGTATAATTCTAAGAAAGGAACTTGAGAATATTAGTAATATTAAAGCAAATTCACATATTTTTTATGACTTATCCTACGTACCACAACCATATGTATTTTATAAATTAGGAAAAATCCAAGTTATTAACTCGTTAAGATTTGTTCTTCAATATCAACGAATCCCCTTTTTCCTTAAGGCTAAAATAAAGGATTCTTTTGAAACACAAGGAATGCTTGATTCGAAATCAGCAGATAACAAACTTCCGAGTTCTGAAATGAATCCATGGAAAAGCCGGTTAAGAGGACATTATCAATACCATTTATCTCAGATTGGATGGTCTAGATTAATACCAGAAAAATGGCGAAATACATTTCGTCAGCATCGTATAGCTAAAAAGGCAAATTTTAGCAAACGGCATTCATATGAAAAAAAACCATTAATGAATTCCAAAAAACAAAAAAAATTGGAAGTATATTCATTATCTAATCAAAAAGATAATTTTATAAAATACTATCGATCTGATCTTTTAGCATATAAATTTATTCATTATGAAAAGAAAACGGAATGCTTTTTTTATGGATCTCCCCTTCAAGGAAATACGAACCAAGAATTTTATTATAACACGCCTAAAAAAAATTTTTTTGATATGCTGAGGAACATCCCTATTAAAAATGATCTAGGAAAGATCCATATGGAAAAACCGGCCGATAGAAAATATTTTGATTGGAAAATTTTGCAATTTGATCTTATACAAAAAATCGATATTGAGGCCTGGATCATAATCGATACCAATAGGAATCAAAATACTCAAATTCGTACTAAAAATTCTCAAATAATTTCTAAAAAATATTTTTTTTATCTTAAGATCCCAGAGATAAATTTACCAAACTCTCACAAGGGGTTTTACGATTGGATGGGAATGAATGAAAAAATGCTAAAGCATCCCATATCCAATCTGGAACTTTGGTTCTTCCCAGAATTTTTGTTAATTTATAAGACATATAAAATGAAACCTTGGTTTATACCAAGCAAATTACTTCTTTTTAATTTAAATAGAAGTGCAAATAAAAAGATCAATGAAAAGGACAATTTTTTGATAGCATCAAATAAAAAGCATCGAAATCAAGAAGAAAAAGAACCGACAAGTCGAGGAGAGCGGAGATCCGTCCTCTCACCCCCAAAAGATATTGAAGAAAATGATGCAAGATCAAACATGAAAAAAGGGAAAAAGAAAAAACAATACACGAAAGCGGAACTGCGTTTGTTCATGAAACGTTATTTGCTTTTTCAATTGCGATGGGATGAGACTTTGAATGAAAGAATGATCAATAATATCAATGTATATTGTCTCCTGCGTAAACTGATAGATTCACCAAAAATTACTCTATCCTCGATTCAAAAGAAACAAATGAGTTTGGATATAATGATGATTAATAATAATTTAACTCTTTCAGAATTTATGAAGAAGGGAGTATTGATTCTAGAACCCATTCGTTTGTCTGAACAAAAAGATGGGCAATTTATTATGTATCAAACCGTTGGTATTTCGTTGGTTCATAAGAATAAGCATCAAAAATACCAAGAGCAAGGACATGCTTCTAACAATAATTTGGATTTACTTGTTCCCGAAAATATTTTATCCTTTAGACGTCGTAGAAAATTGAGAATTCTAATTTGTTTCAATTCAAAAAAGAGAAATTATATAGATCCAAATCCGGTATTTTGTAACGTAAAAAACAGCAGCCAAGTTTTACATGACAATAACCATCTTGATAGAGATAAAAATCAATTAATGAAATTAAAGCTCTTTCTTTGGCCTAATTATCGATTAGAAGATTTAGCTTGTATGAATCGTTATTGGTTTGATACCAATAATGGCAGCCGTTTCGGTATGTTAAGGATACAGATGTATCCACGATTGAAAATTTTTTAATAATACACTTTTCTGTATATCCTATACCCTATATATAATAGGGTATATGAAAGCAAACAAATACACAGATCAGATGTCTTATCTCACATTTCATTATAGTATCCAATATCAAATGAATAATGTCTGAATTCGATCTCGAAATGAATGAACGAAACCTTCTTTATTTTAGGTCTAAATTCTTCGATCCAAAAATGTACCAAGCTTTTCTATTCCTATAGGAAAACCAATTCAAAATTGAATTGATTGATTTGAATTCATGAAATTAGGAGTTCAAAAAGAAATTTGGATTAGATTCTTGTATATACCACATTCAAATTAATGGCATTATTATTACTGATCGGTAAAATCCATATCTGTAAAAAGGGCAAGGGGCGTTTTTTTATGGTCAAAAATTCATCGATTTCATTTATTTCTCAAAAAGAAAACAAAGAAACCAGGGGGTCTGTTGAATTTCAAGTATTCAGTTTCACCACTAAAATAAGGAAACTCACTTCACATTTGGAATTGCACAAAAAAGACTTTTCATCTCAGCGAGGTTTGCGAAAAATTTTGGGAAAACGTCAACGACTGCTGGCCTATTTGTCAAAAATAAATAGGGAGCGCTATAAAGAATTAATTGGGGAGTTGGATATTCGAAAGATAAAAACTCGTTAATTTGAAGCGTGAGACTGTTTGCGCTTAGTCGTTTAAATTTTGATAAACTTCTTTCTTTTTACTTTCAGCAATGCATGGAAGAACGACTCGAGAAAAACTTATGATTCTACCAACTACAAGAAAAGACCTCATGATAGTCAATATGGGCCCTCACCACCCATCAATGCATGGTGTTCTTCGACTGATCGTTACTCTCGATGGTGAAGATGTTATTAACTGTGAACCAGTATTGGGTTATTTACATAGAGGGATGGAGAAAATTGCGGAAAATCGAACAATTATACAATATTTGCCTTATGTAACACGTTGGGATTATTTAGCTACTATGTTCACAGAAGCAATAACCGTAAACGGGCCCGAACAGCTAGGCAATATTCAAGTACCTAAAAGGGCTAGCTATATCAGAGCTATTATGTTGGAGTTGAGTCGTATCGCTTCCCATTTGTTATGGCTTGGTCCTTTTATGGCAGATATTGGGGCGCAGACTCCTTTCTTCTATATTTTTAGAGAACGAGAATTGATATATGACCTATTTGAAGCGGCTACCGGCATGCGCATGATGCATAATTTTTTTCGTATCGGAGGAGTCGCTGCTGATCTACCTCATGGCTGGATAGATAAATGTTTGGATTTTTGCGACTATTTTTTAACCGGGATTGCTGAATATCAAAAGCTTATTACACGGAATCCTATTTTT